ATGATTCATTGGGTGGGATGGCGGAACGAACCAAGAACAAATTGATTTATTCTAAAAGTAACAAGGTCTTGACCCTACGAATGTAGCACGAAAGAGTCAATATTCGCCCGCGAAACCCTTAGTTTTTAGTTATTGAATTACATACAATCTACATTTTGTTTTAGCGCGATTCGATACAAAATAAATAATGTTGATCTGGTATATAAAGCTTACTCTTAACTATATAACATAACAATACTAAACTATCCTAGAATAACAAAATCAAATAATATAACAAAACAAAATAACATAATAAATTCCATTACATTACTAAGTGTATTGTGTATCATTTATTAATATTAAATATATGTGTATCCGTAGTAATATTAATGAATCATTTCATTCGCGAGGAGCCGGATGAAAAGAAACTCTCATGTCCGGTTCTGCAGTAGAGATGGAATTTAATTAAGAAAGAACCATCAACTATAACCCCAAAAGAACAAAATTTCGTAAACAACATAGAGGAAGAATGAAAGGAATATCTTGTCGAGGCAATCGTATTTGTTTCGGCGGATACGCTCTTCAAGCACTTGAACCCGCTTGGATCACGGCTAGACAGATGGAAGCAGGACGAAGAGCAATGACACGATATGCGCGTCGTGGCGGAAAAATATGGGTACGTATATTTCCCGACAAACCTGTTACAGTAAGACCCGCAGAAACACGTATGGGTTCGGGGAAGGGGGCCCCCGAATATTGGGTATCCGTTGTTAAACCGGGTCGAATACTTTATGAAATGGGCGGAGTATCAGAAACTGTAGCCAGAGCAGCTATTAAAATAGCTGCGCGCAAGATGCCTATACGAACTCAATTCGTTATTGAGGGATAGGGATGCAGAAATTAAAAGATAAGGTGATGATGAAAAATAGAAGTTTATTTTTTTATAGACAGACAATATTTCTTTTTATTTCTTTTTTATCCTTTGCAGCAAAATAACAGATTAAAATAAAAATGATATGATTCAACCTCAGACCCTTTTGAATGTAGCGGATAATAGTGGAGCTCGAAAATTGATGTGTATTCGAGTCCTAGGAGCTGGTAACCAACGATATGCTCATATTGGTGACGTTGTTGTTGCCGTAATCAAAGAAGCAGTACCAAATATGCCTCTAGAAAGATCAGAAGTTATTAGGGCTGTAATTGTGCGTACATGTAAAGAACTCAAACGTGACAACGGCATGATAATACGATATGATGACAATGCCGCAGTTGTTATTGATCAAGAAGGAAATCCAAAAGGAACTCGAGTTTTTGGTGCGATCGCTCGGGAATTGAGACAGTTGAATTTTACTAAAATAGTTTCATTAGCTCCCGAGGTATTATAAATACTAGTAGTATATTAAATAAACTATGATATAGCGGGGTATCTGGAATGGGTCAAGTCAATTAGTAGATTGTGTATCACGCATATACTTTTAATTAATTTAATTAATATAAATAAATTTAATTATTTTTTATTAAAATAATAAATAAACATGTTTATTATATAAAAATTAGGGGGTACCAATAATTATAGTTCGCCATGGGTAAGGATACTATTGCCAATATAATAACTTCTATAAGAAATGCTGACATGGATAAAAAAAGAACGGTTCGAATAGCATCTACTAATATTACCGAAAACATTGTAAAAATACTTCTACGAGAGGGTTTTATCGAAAACGTTCGTAAACATCAGGAAAGTAACAAATGTTTCTTGGTTTTAACCCTACGACATAGACGGAATCGAAAGGGAATATATAGAACTATTTTAAAACGTATCAGCCGACCCGGTCTACGAATCTATTCCAACTATCAACAAATTCCTAAGATTTTAGGTGGAATGGGAATTGTAATTCTTTCGACTTCTCGAGGTATAATGACAGATCGAGAAGCTCGACTAGAAAAAATCGGGGGAGAAATTTTGTGTTATATATGGTGATCTTACACCCCTTCCTCCTGTTATCTTAATTTTATCTCTAACTTCCCTTGTTGGAAAAAGAGAGTAAAAATAAATTATATAATCCTTTCTCCATTAGTTGATACTTCAAGAGGCTTACCTCGAATAAAAGACTAAAATTAATTCATGAAGGTTTAATTATTGAATCGCTTCCCAACGGTATGTTCCGGGTCCTTTTAGATAATGAAGATCTAATTCTAGGTTATGTTTCAGGGAGGATACGGCACAGTTTTATATAGATACTACCATGAGATAGAGTCAAAATTGAAATAAGTGGTTATGATTCAACCAGGGGACGTAGAATTTTTATAGAATTCACAAATTCGAACTATTAGGTGATTTTTTAAACATTCCTTTCATAGGGATACAATTTGAAGTTAAAAAAATCAAGAAACTTATTTTTTTTTTTTTTTTTTTTTTTCACGGAGTAGATTCAGAATTAAGGTAAGGAATGAGAAATATGAAAATAAGAGCTTCCGTTCGTAAAATTTGTGAAAAATGTCGACTTATCCGTAGGCGTGGACGGATTATAGTGATTTGTTCCAATCCGAGACATAAACAGAGACAAGGGTAATCTTTCTAAACTAAATAAAGAATTTTCTAAAGGAAAAAGAAGGACCCGTGTAAAAGAATCTGTTTTAACATGAAATGGATATCTCCGTATCTTTCCGTATATTTCTGACTCATATTTATGAGATGATAAAATATGACAAAACCTATACCAAGAATTGGTTCGCGTAAGAATGGGCGTATTGGTTCACGCAAGAATGGACGTAGAATACCAAAAGGTGTTATTCATGTTCAAGCAAGTTTCAACAATACCATTGTAACTGTTACAGATGTACGAGGACGAGTAGTTTCTTGGGCCTCCGCGGGTACTTCTGGATTCAAAGGCACAAAACGAGGGACACCCTATGCTGCTCAAGCGGCAGCCATAAATGCTATTCGTACGGTGATTGATCAGGGCATGCAACGAGCAGAAGTTATGATAAAAGGCCCCGGTCTCGGAAGAGATGCAGCATTACGAGCCATCCGTAGAAGTGGTCTACTATTAAGTTTCGTGCGCGATGTAACACCTATGCCACATAATGGATGTCGACCCCCTAAAAAAAGACGTGTGTAAAAATAAGAATTAAATGGATTTCAAGAGAAATAAATAATTCAATGATCTGATTAAATAACAATATTTAGTATGGTTCGAGAGGGAGTAGGAGGGTCCACTCGAACATTACAGTGGAAGTGTGTTGAATCAAAAATAGATAGTAAGCGTCTTTATTATGGTCGTTTCATTCTGTCCCCACTTATGAAAGGTCAAGCCGATACCATAGGTATTGCCATGCGAAGGGCTTTACTTGGAGAAATAGAAGGAACATGTATCACACGCGCAAAATCTGAGAAGGTACCACATGAATATTCTACAATAGTAGGTATTAAAGAATCAGTCCACGAAATATTAATAAATTTGAAAGAAATTGTATTGAGAAGTACTCTATATGGAGTTAGAGACGCATCTATTTGCGTCAGAGGTCCCAGACACGTAACCGCTCAAGATATCATCTCACCACCTTCTGTGGAAATAGTGGACACGACACAGCATATAGCTAACCTGACGGAACCGATTGATTTGTGTATTGAATTACAAATCAATAGGGATCGCGGATATCGTATGAAACCCACAAATAACTCTCAAGATGGAAGTTACCCTATAGATGCCATATTCATGCCTATTCGAAATGCAAATCATAGTATTCATTCTTATGGGGATGGAAATGAAAAACAAGAGATACTTTTTCTAGAAATATGGACAAACGGGAGTTTAACTCCTAAGGAAGCACTTTATGAAGCTTCTCGTAATTTGATTGATTTATTTATTCCTTTTCTACATGCGGAGGAAGAGGGCATTAATTTCACGGAAAATAAAAACAGGTTTACTCTATCCCCTTTTACCTTTCAAGATAGATTAACTAATTTAAAGAAAAACAAAAAAATAATTCCATTGAAATTTATTTTTATTGACCAGTTAGAATTGCCTTCCAGGGCCTACAATTGTCTCAAAAGATCCAATATACATACATTATTGGACCTTTTGAGTAATAGTAATAGTCAAGAAGACCTTATGAGAATTGAATATTTTCGCATAGAAGATGTAAAACAGATATTGGACACCCTACCAGAAGCATTTCATAATCGATTTACCTAATAAAAAATTTTCATTTTAAATCCATTCTATAATAATATATATATAAATGATATATTATTATTATAGAATGAATTTAGTTTTTAATCTTCAGCACGATCCGTACATGGAATATAATCAAATTAATGTATCTAAAGTCTTGCTTCAAAGTAAATCTTCCTTAGATACTTAATACTTATGTACGGTATTTCAAAGTTTAATTGATTTGAATTTAAAAAAGACCTAAAGTGAGGGATTTATCAATAGGTAATGTTGCTCCAATACCTAACCAAAGAGCTACTACGGTACCGATAAAAAAGACTGTTGTAGCTACTGGACGACGAAATGGATTTTGGAATTTATTAACATTCTCCAAAAAGGGTACTGTCAATAATCCTGTTGGTACTGAAACCATTAAAAGAACACCCAATAACTTATTGGGTACTGTACGGAGTATTTGAAATACGGGAAAGAAGTACCATTCAGGTAATATTTCCAAAGGAGTCGCAAATGGATCCGCCGGTTCACCAATCATTGACGGTTCTAGAACCGCTAAGCCCACGTTACACGCAATAGTACCTAGAATTACTACCGGAAAAATATATAAAAGATCATTGGGCCATGCGGGTTCTCCATAATAATTATGCCCCATCCCTTTAGCCAATTTAGCTCTTAATACAGGATCATTCAAATCAGGTTTTTTTGTTATTGGGATAGGTGAATTCTTAATTCTTATGGATCCATCCCCCGAAGGAACCGGACATGATAATTTTTAATCATCCGGCTCGAGCAAGAATCAAAGGAATAATAGAAATAGATCCGTATCAAATCTATATTTCATACATATCCGTGCTATATATTAATATATAATAACTCGATGTAAGATAAGAAATGCCCGATTCAATTTTCCGAAGTTGCAATTATTCATTGAAAAGAATTAAGTTCTTACAGATAAATGCTCAATATCCAAGTAGGCTTACAAATTTGATCATGATCAAGTGCTTTTTGGATTGTCTCATGTCTTTTGATTGTTATTTATCCCCGCAACATTTCGATTTTATTACATACAAACAAAGTATTTACTTGTTACTAATAAAGTCTAGCCTCTGTTCTTCCTTAGATCCCTTATTTCACTCCGATAGTATCATAGATCTGGATCAATGCATAGGAAATGAATGCATTTCTATACTATAAATCAAATTAAAATAAGTAAGTGGAATAGATACAACATTAGGTCGTGCCACATTGTTTATTCTATGGGATCTTGCGGAGCCTACTCATACATGATCGGGTATGATCATAGAAAAAATTCTCCTCAAGTGAACCGGCATATCCCTACTATGTAGGGGGACTTACGTGGTGGTTGGATGCGGAGACACATTTTATTTGGTTGTAAATTCCAACGTGGCAGATCAAATCATATATCTGCATGGCCCAATCAATAGTTCAAGTCACACACTCCCATAATCCATCTTCTCTTCAGAGAATCCACTTCAACTATTGGTATCAAATAAGAAATACAATACTTCAGAGTTGAAGAGAGGTATCCAACCAAATAACATGTCTTATTTTTCAATAATCCATATTTGTAGCAATGAAATACAAGACTATTTTTTCTTCCTCCCCGAAATGATATATAATCAATTACAAATATATATATATGATATATTTTCTCTATAAAGGACCTGAAATACCTTGCTTACGTATCATTGGGAAGTGCATTAACATAAATACGGCAGTAAGAAGAGGCAATACAAAAGTGTGTAAACTATAAAAACGGGTCAAAGTGGATTGGCCCACACTAGCACTTCCGCGTAATAGCTCTACCAAAGGTAATCCTATTACGGGAATCGCTTCAGGTACGCCTGTCACAATTTTTACTGCCCAATAACCAATTTGGTCCCGAGGTAAAGAATAACCAGTTACACCAAAAGACGCAGTCAATACGGCCAGAATCACACCTGTAACCCAAGTTAATTCGCGAGGTTTTTTAAATCCCCCTGTGAGATACACACGAAATACGTGCAAGATCATCATTAGAACCATCATACTTGCTGACCATCGATGAACTGATCGGATTAACCAACCAAAGTTAGCCTCAGTCATTATGTATTGAACAGAGGAAAAAGCTTCTGTAACGGTTGGACGATAGTAAAAAGTCATAGCAAAACCTGTGGCTACTTGTACTAAAAAACAAGTAAGTGTGATCCCCCCTAGACAATAAAATATGTTGACATGAGGAGGAACATATTTACTAGTTATATCATCTGCAATCGCCTGAATCTCGAGACGTTCTTCGAACCAATCATATACTTTATTAGGATAGGTAACCAAAAAATAGACCCCCCCTGAGAACCGTATATGAGAATTTAACCTCGTACGGCTCAAGCAGAAACAACACAAATCAAATACGGATTTTAACGGATATGTAATAGAAAGTTCAAATTCAAATTAGCCACTTGATTCAATTTGCCCCAAAAATACCAAATAACAAAAATCCGGAATCTCTTCTTTGTGATGATAATGCCAAAAATATCAAGTTGGCTCCCTCGTTCGTCTTTTTCTTTATGTTAATTGTTAAAATAAAGGCCTCTTGAATCTTCTCTTTCCTATTATTTTTTATTTGTTCTTTTTTGTGTAATAATACAGATTGACTCTTGTTTTACTAGTTATTGATAGGAATTCCCTTGTTGAGACCCTGTCAATCAATTGACACCTCAGATTCATACTAGAACCACGATGATTTAATAAAGCCCACGCTAAACGCAAAGGTTCTGTGAGTTAAGAACCATTTGATCATCACTTATCCAATTTCAATGAATGGATGTTATTAATAATTCAAAAAATATAAAGAAATGGGTGTCCGTTGACCAAATTTAGTCTGAAGGAAGAAAAAGCGTTTAATTTATAAAATACCTATTTGCATTTTTTTTGAGTCCGGTCGCGAGGTCTGACTGAATAGTAAGTATGAATCATAGTTCAAATATTTCTTTTCTTGATCTATTCTACAATATTCATATTCCGTGCTCCAGATACTAGAATAACTATCCGACGAGGTAGAATCATCTTGATAGAGATGACAGACTATTCTCTGTATTATCAATAGGATCAATTATAACAAGTCACACACTCATATTCCGGAAATACCGAAACAAAAAAATTCCACGGTCGAACTACCAGAATGAGAAATCTGAGTCTTAAGTGCGTTTTTATTTTTTTATTAAAAAACTAGAACTAGGACTTTATAGTCCTTAGGAACCTAATTCATTGAAATTCCATCCAATAAAACGGATGAATTATAAATTTCCAAAATGATAGATAGAAATATTGCAAACAGAGCCATTGCGACCCCCATAAGTGGTGTAGTTCCCCAGCCCGGAGCTACTTTACCATATTCCGAATTCAATGGTTTCAATAAACTTCCTATATTAGTTTGTCTTGGCCTAGATTTAGAACTATCCTCAACGGTTTGTGTAGCCATAAATCTTATTTAATGATTGGTTAAGGTCTGTTGACTTTGTATACCATTTGGTTGTAATTGTAAATAAACGATCTTATCGTAGATCCATTGTGATCCTTAAATTATCTAGAAATGGAAACAGCAACCCTAGTCGCCATCTTCATATCTGGTTTACTTGTAAGCTTTACTGGGTACGCCTTATATACCGCTTTTGGGCAACCCTCTCAACAATTAAGAGATCCATTCGAAGAACACGGGGACTAATTGAAGTAATGAGCCTACCAATGGTAGGCTCGTTACTTCAAATTAAGATGATCAAAAATCATTTTTTAGTCGGAACCTTAGGTGGTTCTCGAAAAAAGATAGCGAAAAAAATTATCCCTAAAGTCGAGACTAAGAGAAATGTATAAACCAATGCTTCCATAGATTTGATCGTGGTTTACAATTATAGCTTCCACACCTATTCATTTTGGATCATTTACTATAGTAAAGAAAGGGAAAGAATTAAAGATGGCGATTCAATCAAGTCACGATTTTTCTGGTACCTTATGTCATCAAAATGTCATCAAATAAAAAAAGTGGAGACGAAAGATACCAGAGTAATATTCTATCAGACTACTTGTCTTCTTGTAGTTGGATCTCCAAGCTTTTGGAATGCTCCAAATTCTACTTGAGAATCCAAATCTGGATCAATACCAGCAAAAACATCTCTGAACAAGGTTCTAGCGCCATGCCAAATGTGTCCGAAAAAGAAGAGCAAAGCAAATGTAGCATGCCCAAAAGTGAACCAACCCCTTGGACTGCTCCGAAAAACACCATCGGATTTCAAAGTAGCTCGGTCTAATTCAAAAATTTCACCTAATTGGGCGCGTCTAGCATATTTTTTCACAGTAGCAGGATCACTATAACTGACTCCATTGAGTTCGCCACCATAGAACTCGACAGTTACACCTACTTGTTCGACACTATACTTGGATTCTGCCCTTCTAAAAGGAACATCGGCTCTCACAATCCCGTCTCCGTCTACCAAAACTACGGGGAATGTTTCAAAAAAAGTGGGCATACGACGTACAAAAAGCTCGCGGCCTTCTTTATCTCTAAAGATGGGGTGTCCTAACCATCCAACAGCTATTCCATCCCCGCTGTCCATTGAGCCGGCTCTGAATAATCCCCCTTTTGCCGGATTATTACCAATGTAATCATAAAAAGCTAATTTTTCGGGGATTTTAGACCAAGCTTCCGAAAAACTCAGATTTTCAGCTAGTCCTGTGCCAACTCTTCGATATATTTCTTGCTGGAAGTATCCCTGATCCCACTGATAACGAGTGGGGCCAAATAATTCGATTGGGGTAGTTGCTGAACCATACCACATAGTTCCAGCAACTACGAAAGCTGCGAAAAAAACAGCAGCGATACTGCTGGAAAGTACAGTTTCAATATTGCCCATACGTAATCCTTTGTATAGACGTTGAGGCGGACGGACACTAAGATGAAATAAACCCGCTAATATGCCCAATGTACCCGCTGCAATATGATGAGAGGCTATTCCTCCCGAAACAAAAGGATCAAAACCTTCTGCGCCCCACGCTGGATTTACAGATTGTACTTTTCCAGTTAGCCCATAAGGATCGGACACCCATATTCCAGGACCATACAAGCCTGTTACATGAAATGCGCCAAAGCCAAAGCAAGCCAACCCTGAGAGAAATAAATGAATTCCAAAGATCTTGGGCAAATCCAAAGAAGGTTTTCCGGTACGTTCATCAGAGAATATTTCTAGATCCCAATACACCCAATGCCAGATAGCTGCCAAGAAGCACAAGCCAGAAAACACAATATGTGCCCCTGCCACACCTTCGTAACTCCAAATACCCGGATTCGGTATAGTTCCTCCTGAAATACTCCACCCACCCCATGAATTGGTTATTCCTAAACGAGTCATAAAGGGTATAACGAACATACCCTGTCTCCACATTGGATCAAGAACCGGGTCAGAAGGATCAAAAACTGCTAATTCGTATAGAGCCATCGAGCCGGCCCAACCAGAAACTAGAGCTGTATGCATTATATGGACAGAAAGCAACCGACCGGGATCATTCAATACGACAGTATGAACACGATACCAAGGTAAACCCATGGAAATACCCCTTTTTTATCAAATATCAAAGAAAAATGGACACTATGTAACTTTATCGCATTGGAAAAGACTATACTATGTTATGTACCTAACCTTTTCAGTAGATTTTGTATAAGAAAGGGTTAAGATTTATTTCGTTCCATTGAAAATAATGGAACAATTTTGTTCGTAAGAACAAAGAGAAGCAGATCTATTCTATACTCGATAAGTACCAATACGCAATGGGGGTTGGGCCCTCTTTTTTTTGTAGAATGAATGCGTAGATACTTGTTTATCATTCAAATGATCGACCCGCTCGTGAAAATTCTTTATTCATTCTGTCTTCCTCCGGAAATCTTCACCCAATCCATGTATCCAATTTATGTTTAAAATAGAATAAACAGAAAAAAAATGAAGACAATAAATTCATTGGTACGTTTCCATATTAAAGTGAAGTATAGTACTTAACTTTTTTCTTTAATTTAATGCCCGTTGGTGTTCCAAAAGTACCTTTTCGGAATCCTGGAGAGGAAGACGCAGTTTGGGTTGACGTATAGTGCGGCTTGTCAGATATATTAGGTCATATGGGATTTACCCGTTGTCTCCACCGATTGGGATATCCTCCGTTTCGCCCAAGAAATATTGATTGAACCATCAATTATTCGGAGCGTGAAGTGCAATTAGATCAATTTATATTGGGGATCAATATTATTAAGAATTTATGGTTAACTTGTAACGATAAAATAAAGTATCCAGGCTCCGTTCAGAAAATATCAAATTGGTAATATATATGATTACTATTTGTATCATAAACATTCTTTATTTATATTTAATTTATGCTTTCTATATATTTATTATTAGGAGTGATCTCAAATTGCCATTCAATTCAATGGCATGGAATAATAAGATGAATACATGGAATAATTTGAGAGAAAGCATGAAATGAAACATAAAAAAAAAAAAAAAAGAAGCGGTACTGAGATAATTTGCCCTATATGTGCAAATAGAATTTGGACAAATCTTTACCCGGAGTAGAACACGAACCTAAAAGAATTGAAAGGGCCCATTCAAGAACAAGAAAATGACATCGTGATTTGAATTTCGATGAAATAATACATCAATGAGAGGTTAGTTTAATAAGTTCAATAATTTTTTTTGATAAGGAAGAGAAAGGGAACCAAAACTCATGTTTTTGAAAAATCGAAGAAAAGCCCTTCTTTAAAAAAAGAAAAACCTGTTACAAAAAATAAATTAAAGACTAGAATTGATACATTGATTGATTTTTTTTTTTTTTCGCAATTTTTTGAACCGTATGCATCCAAAGGTGCACGTACGGTTCCTAAGGGATACAATTTTGTCCTAATCAACCGACTTCATCGAGAAAGATTACTTTTTTTAGGCCAAGAAGTTGATAGCGAGATCTCCAATCAACTTGTGGGTCTCATGGTATATCTCAGTATAGAAGATAATACTAGGGATTTTTATTTGTTTATAAACTCTCCCGGCGGATGGGTAATACCAGGAATAGCCATTTATGATACTATGCAATTTGTGCCACCCGATGTACATACAATATGCATGGGATTAGCTGCTTCAATGGGATCTTTCATTCTGGTTGGAGGAGAAATTACCAAACGTCTAGCATTCCCTCACGCTTGGCGCCAATGAGTTAAAAAAAAAAAAAAGACTATGCCTTCGCCATATCGAATATATATAATCGAATTAGGAAAAATTAAGTAATAATAGCATGGCACTTTGAGTTCGATATGAACAAACCATTATTGTTTTTTATAACATGAGATTTTGTATCGAGATAGTAGTATGAAATAACCTTTATTTGCGATTTTATCTTATGTGTTGGGAGGACATTTTAGCGTCACAAATCATTTTTTCCTTATTTGATCATATCAGAAAGACACTTTGGGATTGCCAAATCACAAACTAGATAAATATATAAATATCTAATATAAAGCAACAGAACCATCGTAGTATTTTTTTACTCTTATGAAAAGAAGGATGGCAAATGGATTATTCAACGATCTGGCTGGATCGGATAGATTCTATTTCTTCCCCTCTTCTCTGGAGGAGGGGGTTAGTAAATTCCATTGCAGAGCCGTATGCAATGCACAAAAGGTGCCTGTACGGTTGTTCAATTCTATATTTTTTCTTCTTTTTTTATCCCTTTAATTTAAATCCCATCATGCGAGATAGAAGAACCATTCATGATGTTATCTCAATATCATCAGGGTTATGATTCACCAACCTGCTAGTTCTTTTTATGAGGCACAGGCAGGAGAATTTATCCTGGAAGCGGAAGAACTGCTGAAACTTCGCGAAAACCTTACAAAAGTTTATGTACAAAGAACAGGCAACCCTTTATGGGTTATATCCGAAGACATGGAAAGAGATGTTTTTATGTCGGCAACAGAAGCCCAAGCCCATGGCATTGTTGATCTTGTAGCGGTTGAAAATGAAAATACTTCGGATTTCGTATAAATCCATGATTCCGTTTTATTTTCAACCATAATTCGAATTTTACACGATTTGATATCTTATATTGAATCGAAATAATTCATAATCATCAATCATAAATCAGGTTAAGATCGATCTAAACCAACCCATTCTATAATATAATTTTATATATCCGACATGCCAACTATTAAACAACTTATTAGAAACACAAGACAGCCAATAAAAAATGTCACGAAATCCCCCGCTCTTCGAGGATGTCCTCAGCGTCGAGGAACATGTACTAGGGTGTATGTGCGACTCGTTCAGATCATGAGCTCGAGCAAATGAGACAATTTTTCCAGTATCAATGATTAATACCAATGAATAGATAGAGTAAAAGAACGCCATTTACTATCTAAAATGGGGATATATTATATACCCTTATTGTTTCTTGTATATTGTGTATGGAATTTATGGTTTTCATTGGTGCAAATCCAACCACCTCAATTTGAGATGAGAAGCAATTCTCCATTGGTAACAAATGGTTATCCATTAAGCGGAGGAAATGGTATTATAAGGATAAGAAGCAAAACAAAAAGGTTATGCCCATATTCTTGAAAGAACGGACTAACAGGGTCAGCTACCTAGCCAACTTTCATAATGAAATGCCGTCACTATATGGATAGCTCTTATTGTGAAAAGGCCTATTACTGTATAATTAATGGGTAGAGCCAAAGAATGTTAACTATACAAGTTAACAATACCATTTGATTAAATGAGAGATGAGGCTCCGGCGCATAGAGAGGGCCTCACCGTTTAAGAAGTAACCATAGAAACGAAGGAACCCACTATTTTTTTGTATAGTATTTGGTAGAATTTCTTAGTTCCAGGTGAACCAAATGTCTGGCCTGGAAAGAATAAAAATAAAAAATAGTGGTTGGGAAGGTCATAGTAGCAAAAGCCATTGGAATTTATATTTTATATATTGGAATAATCCGTTTTGTTATTAACCGACCGGGGGGACAAATAATGACTGAAAGAAGAGAATTCAATTAGTTATTCATTAAAGTTTAATTTGATTCAATGACCAGAGTTAAACGAGGGTATACAGCTCGGAGACGTCGAACAAAAATTCGTGTATTTGCATCAACCTTTAGAGGGGCTCATTCAAGACTTACGCGAACAATTACTCAACATAAAATGAGAGCTTTGGTTTCCTCTCAGCGAGATAGGGGCAGGCAAAAGAGAAATTTTCGTCGTTTGTGGATCACTCGGATAAATGCAGTAACTCGCGAGAATAAAGTATTCCATAGTTATAGTCGATTAATACACAATCTGTACAAGGGGCAATTGCTTCTTAATCGTAAAATACTTGCGCAAATAGCTATATCAAATAAGAATTGTCTTTACATGATTTCCAATAAAATCATAAAATAAAGGAAATTCTAAAGTAATATACAGGAATGATTGAACAAGAATTCCCCGGAGAATGAACTCCGGGAAGATAGAATAAACTAAATTGAGATAAAATTAAGATAAGAAAAGTAGTAGGAATGAACGAACATGCTTCAATAAAAAAATTGCTTATCCCCTTTTTTTGTTTCTTATAAGACAAGAATTAAACCTGGATTCTGGGCCTTTTCGAGCAAAACATCCAATCCATTTGAGCTTGTGGAGTTTTGAGTCAATTGAGGAATATGCCTATTTATTTCTGGCTCTAGGACCCGCAGTTCTAGGGATCGACTCGGTTCTCTCAAATTGTTTCTCATTATTAAGAAAAGGTAACGAAGATAAAATACGAGCTTGTTTTATAGCAATAGTAATTAATCGTTGTTGTTTCAAGGTCAATTTATTTACCCGTCTAGATAATATTTTTCCTTGTTCACTAATAAATCGACTAATTAAACTCATGTTTCTATAATCAATTCGATCCCCCGAGACAATTGGGGGCAAACGCCGACGAAAAGAGAGCTTGGATTTACGAAAAGGTTGCTTAGATTTATCCATGGTTTATTCCTTATTTCTAAAATTCTATTTCTTTATTAATTTCAGATCCGGCCGAAGTAGGGTTTTATTTGTATAATTTATAATTTAAATATAATTTGTATTATATTATGATTATGTTATATGTTCTTCCTCTTTCTGCTCTTTGAGTTGGAATGGAAAGATTGCACATATGTTCCGTTCGATCTATTTCTTTATTTCCCCATGAATCGTATGCCTGTGACAATAACGACAAAATTTTCTCAATTCTAATCGACTGGGTGTATTGTGTCGATTCTTTTGAGTAATATATCTAGAAATACCCGGCGATTCTTTATTGACACCATTTCGGGCACAACAACAAGTACATTCCAAAATAACTATGACCCTTACATCTTTACCCTTGGCCATGAACCCCCTTTGGATCGACTTAACTTTTCTTTTTTCGATCTGAAAATAAAAAGAACAAAAAATTAATAGAAGTTACTAACTTGAAATTAATTTTCTAAAGATTTCATTGTAATTAATATTAATTAATTGAATTAATTAAGAGTAATAATTAAAATTAAATAGATTGAAGATATATATTTTTTTTTATTTAATTTTATTTAAATATCAATTATATATTATAATATTATATATAATTTTAAGTAATACAATTTTTTTCTAACTATCAATTATTCCTAATACTAATACCAATATTTCATTTATGTATCTTCTTTACTGTGTTATGATTTCGTGGAGCCTCTCCTAGACTGGACCCGCATTTCTATTTATGTTTTTCCAAATATAATTTTATTAGATCAACTTTTTGTTTGGGTTTAATACATTTTTTTTTTTTTTTTAATCACGTCACATAGAATTAAATCCCTAATTTTTTTATTTTTTTGCATATCAATAACTAGAATCAAAAAAAAGGAAATGACAAGGCGTCTGGGAATAAACGATTAATCTCTATCAATAGACCCGCTAAAGACCCAAACCATAGAGTACTTAGCACAGGTGCCGTGGAGAGATATGTTTTTATATCTCGCATTGAAAATCCTCCTTTTTATTGTTTTATTGTAAAACATAGACATATATTATATATATGAGCAGATGTCGTAGTTCAAGATCATTTGTATTTATTTTTATGCAGAATTCCTAACTAAAATGGATATGTACAATGAACGAGTCAATGTTCTTGTCCTAAAAAAAAAAAAGCCTGAGTGTTAGTGTTATCGATAAATATTAATTTTTTTATGCGTTAGGTTTCAGATGTATATAATAGAAATACAATATTTTAATATAAAAAATAAAGTATAAAATCAAGAAAAAAATAAAAATGTGGAAAACAAGACAAGGATTTTGTACAATGACATTGTAAAACAATTTTTAAAAGGGATGTAGCGCAGCTTGGTAGCGCGTTTGTTTTGGGTACAAAATGTCACGGGTTCAAATCCTGTCATCCCTACCTATTACTTCTACTAATGGGCAGTAACGGGAGATTACTCGAGATTGATTAAATTTTAAAATTGGCTATATAATCTTTAATTTTTGCATACTATACTAGGTGTTTGCAAGATATTTTTGGGTACATAGAAATTCTTTTTTTTACAGTCGTACCCCCTGTCATAAGAAAGCGCTCTTAGTTCAGTTCGGTAGAACGCGGGTCTCCAAAACCCGATGTCGTAGGTTCAAATCCTATAGAGCGTGATGTTATGTCGAATCACATACAATAAAATAATTTAATAAACTTTAATTTGACCTCCTTTCAAGGAGTAGGAGGTCAATCAAAAAATATATTATTCAATCAAAGGTCTAATTGATCACCACGTCTGTATTGTAAATATGCAGTTACGAATAATCCTGCCAAAGTAATAGGAATTAGACCTAAAACGATTCCAAATAAAAAAACTTCAATCATTTCTATTTTTTGTTTGAGAGAATAAAAAGAGAGGTAAGATCTATCCCTAAATATTAATCTGAATTGTTCGCGAATCTCAATAACCGAGAATTGGCAATTCCCGCGCCCGCGGGACTATGGAAGACCTGGCATTTAAGAGAAATACTTATTTTTATAAATTGTTCATTCAATTTATTTCAAATAAGTCGTATCTTGTTCAAACCAATCAATAGAGCTGGGGTTATAGTTGAAGCAGCTAATAGAAAACCGAAATAACTAGTTATAGTAGACATGAAAGGGCTAAATTAGATATGTTCTTTTACTACATATGTTGATAAAACACTTACCTAAGTTTCAATTTTCCCAGATACGACAGTAAGAAAAACTATTGACAGTAGACAATATTAACTTAGTTCCATCTTAATTGATCAGTCATTATAGATAGCACTAAAAAAGATAGAATTACATAGTAGAAAAAATCGATTGCTCTGATGTGACATCAACCGGTCATGTGATTCCAAATCAACAGATTCATTGTGCAATTCGTGAGTTGAGTGAAAGTAATAAAAACTCTATCATATAACTAAATAAAAAAAAAATTCAGTCTAAAAGAATAATTGGATTTGAAAATAATTTCAATTTGAATCATTTATTTTCAATAGGAGTTAATCCACTTTCTTTTCGATCGGACGGCCCAGGCCCGATACCCCCTTTTTATTTATTTTTATTTCATTTCGGGTCCAACTCGATTTGAAGATGAGCAACTTCCAGTATCTTTTTAGCTTCTACACTCTGTCTTTCCATATCATAGAGTTCTATCTTTGTAGTTCAGTCAAGAAATAACCTTGCTTTGGCAACAACGGTTGTTGCATCGCCAATATTCTGTAATTGATTGTTCTAACTATTTTCGGTTTTTTCATCAAACACACTATCATATCATAATCTATTTATTATTTATTGTATTATGTATTGTATGACCAACTAAGCTAAGTAAATGAAAGTATTCTAACAAAAAAATCTTTAACCATAAAAAGGGTTTATAAATTTTGCATATAATTGAATTGTGTAAATATGATAATATCTTTACATGAATTAGTTAAAACCCATGGATTCACACTTTCTCAAGATCTTGACTTTCTATCTCTATCTATTACGAAACCCATAATGGAAATCTTGAAATATTATAAATAATTTGAGGAATTTTATATTGTATTAATTTATTCCATAACATAAAGTTTATGCATATCCAAAGAACAAAAAGGGAAATGTAGCATTTCGGTACTAATTGAGACTGCGTTGCTGTGCCAGAGGAAGGATAGCTATACTGATTCGATATACTCTAAATACACCTTTGGTATAAAATTGACGATCTTACAAAGATGTAATATCAGTAGTTTTGTTTTCGATTTACTGGTCCCTTTCATCTTTCACAGAATCGATTCCCTTTTTTA